TAATACCATTATCTATTAAGAATGCATTTTCTAACATTTGACTCCGTACCACGGACCGGTTTAGTCGGACACTTAAAAGAAAACCCATAAAGTCAATGGGCTGATTTGATGATTTATTGATAGAAATTCTTCTTGTTTGTAACCATAGGGAAAAATTACATTGCCAGAAATGTACAAAGTAATATTTAAATTTCGTCATCAGAAGAAATGTCTCCCTTGAAGCCAGAATCCATTTTCCTTGATACCTAACATAATGCAGAAAAGGATCCTTGAAGAACTGTAGGATAACCCTAAAACGTTGAGTAAATACGTTTACTAAATGTTCTAACTTTAGGTAGAAATAGACTCGCGCAAGAAGGACTCCGTACGAGGTTGAGCGCAAATGAGAGGACTCGTTGCGGAGAAAAACGAAGATGGATTGACATTCATGCACATAGGAATTATATAGGAACAATAAGAATCTTTGATTCTTCTTTTTTGAAAAATAGGAAATGGATCCCTTTAGAGTAATAACACTATTACAATACTCATAAAGAAATAATCGCAATAAATGCAAACAAGAGCTATCTTTTACCCAATAACGAATAGTTTGAACCAAGATTTCCAGATGGACAGGGTGAGGTATCAATATATCTAACACATGGTTTAAACGTGAAAATTTGTCCTCTAAAAAAGGAAATATTGAATGAATTGATCGTAAATTTTTATATTTTTTTCGTTCTTTTCCTTTTAGGGAAGACATTAATCGCATAGAAAATGGAATTTCCGAAATAGCTGCAAATCCCTCTGAGATCCGTTGGGAATACAAATTTTTCTTGGGCACAAGAAATGCATTTTTGTTAGAATCATTAACATAAAGAATCAAAAAATTCTGTTGATACATTCTAATAACGAAACGTGTTACAACTAGTAAACTGTATTTTGTGTCATAACCTTTTTTTGTATTTGACAACAAAATGGACCTATTTAAACCTAAATCCTGATCATGTCCAAGCGCATAAATATATTCCTGAAAGATAAGTGGATATAAAAAATCGTCTTGCCAAGATCGATATAGTTCTAAATATCCTTTGAATTCCTCCATTAAAAATGAGACCGAAAACGAAAAGTAGAGGGTTTCTCGGGTTATAAAATGATATATAGTGCGATACAGTCAAAACAAGGTATTCTAGTACAATTACAAAATAATAGATAGATACCTCGGAGGTAAACTTATCAACGGACTCTCTCTCTTTTTTCCATCTAATTAATTGCTTTCTTTACTATACCTATATAATATAGGCTAAGAAGATGTTTAGAAATCCTTTATTTTTTCAACCTAATCACTCTTTTGATTTTGGAAAAAAGTATCCTTATCAACATACTGTTTCTTTTACACATTCATTTCCATTTTCTTTTCTAATGAAAAATGGCTAATAGTTAGGATTCACTAAAAAATAAGTAATCCACTCCGGAAAAAGCCTTTCCCGCATCAGTCACTAATCTATTTTAACGTTTAATTAGGTTAGGGCGAGTAATCGTTCCAATTAAGAACAAAAGCTCGTTGCTTTTTCTTTTCCTACAATTAGAGCCATAAGGCTCGATCCATGTATTCAATCGACCCAACTTTGAATTCGTTTCGCTCTAAGCATTCACGCAAACCTATTTACTATAATATAATAATATTTACTATAATAAGAGCGAAACGAATTCAAAAATATCCTACGACATGCTCTTTTTTCCATTCATTCCTTTCAGGATCAGTCGTGATCTTACAAACTCTACCGATGATGTGGACGAATCCCTTGCTTCACCCAAATGTGTAAAAGACCCTAGCCGCACTTAAAAGCCGAGTACTCTACCGTTGAGTTAGCAACCCAAGGAAAGAAAGTATATATAGTATATAGATACAATCGAGATCAAAAAACAAAAATTTTCAAATAAAAAAATTCTAGACCACTTCGTAGATATTTTCATCATTATATATTTTCTATGTTCTTTCTCTATCTTTCTATCTCTATTTTTTCAGATATTCTTTTTCGCTTTATTCTTTTTTTATTATTATCAATCCATTTTATCCATTTCCAAATTTAGATAAATTTGATTTTATATGTAGGACAAAAAATAGCGAAAAAAAGAACCCATTTACACTTGAATTATATTTGTTCACTACACTCTTGTCAATATGTATGTTAAAAAAAAAAGAACTTGTGTTGGATTGGCACTATCTAAATAAGGTACACGATTAGAAAGGAGTGTAGATAGCAATAAAAAAGAAGGTGAAAAAATAGAAATACCTATATATATATCAAATAATTCATTCTTTTTTTAGTATAGTTCCAAGGAAAACCATCCAACTGAAAGAAATGTCAGAATTTTCTATTGCTAGATCCAATTCCTACCTTTAGTTACTTGGTCAATATAATATAACTTTCTTCATTTGTTCGCTTGATCTTTTTTCAAGACATCTTATATTAAAAAAAGCTATTTGGATCATTCATTAGAAGACACAGTCCCTTACGGGAACAGTGCAAAATAGGTATGAATAGAGCAAAAAAGGGTGGGAATAAGAAAGAAAGGATTATATCAAACTATATACGAATCGCTCAAATCTCTTTCTTGTTGTATTTAATTAAGTGAATTTTTTTTTTTATTAGGGCGAAGTTCTTTTAAAACCTCTGCCTTCTTTAAAATATCATAAACAATTCCAGTAGGTTGAGCGCCCCTTTCAAGAAAATATAGAATAGCGGGAACATTTAAATAAGTTTGATTCTTTATCGGATCATAAAAACCAACTTTCCGAAGATCTCTTCCTTCTCTTCGGGACCGAACAGCAATTGCAACAATTCGATAGACGGCTCATTGGGATAGATTATATGAACAATACCCCCCCTAGAAACGTATAAGAAGTTTTCTCCTCGTACGGCTCAAGAAAAATGCTTTATTATTTTTTTTTTCACGTTATATAGAATATAAATGGCAAATAGATCCACAAAAGCATCAAATTACTAAGAATTAAGTCCCCTTTTGCTCTTATTCTTCTTTCCGGAAAACCCATTTGCACTCATAACTCAAATTGAATACCTACCAAATAGCTCAAAAGAAACATTTCATTTATTGAGTGGTCTCTAACCCCCCTTTGTTTGGCTTATTTAAACCTCTATTGGAATTCTTCATTCTAATCCAATTGTTAATACAATTGATAATGAAAAGGGCCTTTTCTTGTTTCAGAATCTCTTTGCTTTGAATCATTAGGTTTATACATTACTTCGTTGATCTTTAATCCTGTCAAAATGGCAGCAACATACCCTTTTTGTAATTGTTTATCAAAGAAAAGAATCATACAAACGCTTGATTCTCTCACAATATACTTTGTTATTGAAAGGGGTTTATCAATTCCAACAAATTTTCTTGGAAACTTGGTGGAATTGCATCTTTTATATTTTTCTGTCAAAAATATACTTACGAAGTTGTTCTAATTTATTGATTCACACTAACCCTAGATTCTTGCTCTTAAGAAATGCCTCAATACTTTCTACTCGAGCTCCATCATGTACTAGTTTAAATTCACTACAACACAATAAAAAGTGTAGGTTCTAGTCTAACAGAACAGGGGATGTCGAGCCAAGAGCACCTTTTTATATAAAAAATGATGGATAAAAAAAAATCCACACCAGATCATGTCCGTCAAGTCGCACGTTGCTTTCTACCACATCGTTTCAAACGAAGTTTTACCATAACATTCCTCAAATTTTGAGTCGGTATGCAATTGATTCAATTATGGAATCGTGAATAGTCATTAGTTTAGTCGGTACATAGAAATCCATACTTTTTTGTATAGTATCAATATATATTGATAATATACATATATTGATAATATACAATAAAAAAGCCAAAAAGAAATCCAGTTTTTTATCGAACTCAGCATTAATGATAAAAAACGGAGAAGAAAAGCATTCTATCTAGATAAGACTACACCTTTTTTTTACAAACAGTCCCTTGGTCAAAGTAAAAAAAATTAGGACCGAATCCAGATGCTCTGGGACGGAAGGATTCGAACCTCCGAATAGCGGGACCAAAACCCGTTGCCTTACCACTTGGCCACGCCCCACTTAGATTTCGAATCTAGACTAATATTGTTATTGATTGTTCGTCAATTCCAATCAAAATATCGATAGGAGCCGGTCGATTGTTATTAGGATTTTCACACGTGTAGATATAGAATTAAACCGAATTTCTTGATCATTACATATAATTTAATTAAGATAATGTATGAAAGTATGATTTCTTCTATTCTCTTTTGATTTGAGAATGGAAAAGTTTTTGATTGAGTCAGTTCAAAATAAAGAAAAGAAAGGATTTTTGATCTACTTTGCTTTCTTCATTTTTCACTTATCTTATATCAATAACTCAATCAAAATGCAATAATCTTCAAGAAAAAAGATGTCTGCTATGCTTAATTTTTTTAGTTTGATCTGTATTTGTCTTAATTCTGCCCTTTCTTCAAGTAATTTTTTATTCGCCAAATTGCCCGAGGCCTACGCATTTTTGAGTCCAATCGTCGATTTTATGCCAGTCATACCTTTACTCTTTTTTCTACTAGCCTTTGTTTGGCAAGCTGCTGTTAGTTTTCGATAAGATTAAAAATCTTGTCCTAGAAAAATTAACGATTTATTCGATAAAAAAAATGAGAAAGAGATTATACTAATAAATGAAAAGATAAAATACGTCTTATAGCATGAACTCTCGCTTTAATTTTCAAATATAAAAACGGATAGCCTCGAAAAATGGGAATCACTTCCTTTCTCGTTCTAACAAAAATTTCCGTGAAAAACCTGGTGAGGTCTTCTTTTTATGTTTGATATAACCGGAGGCTTCTAATACTTAACAAAATAAATGAATTAAATTTTTTCGAGTTCCAGAAACTACTTAAATTCTCGGTGTCAAAGTAAAAATAGAATATATGGGGGAATCTAGTTTCTTTTTTCCACAAAAAGATCTTGGAGATTGTGTAATGCTTA